GAGCCCTTTCATTCAATTCTTCATTTTTTAATAAAAAATGAATCAAATCTCCCCAAGTAGGATTCGAACCTACGACCAATCAGTTAACAGCCGACCGCTCTACCACTGAGCTACTGAGGAACAACGGGTGATTCGATCTCATAAAGTTCAACTACCGTTCTCAACCCACGAACAATATGAGTCCGAAGCTTCCTTCGTAACTCCCAGAACTTCTTCGTAGTGGCTCCGTTCCATGCCCATTTCATAGGGAACCTCAAAACGGCTCTATTTCATTATACATTATATTATAAAATTAGAAAATTATAATAAGAAAATAATATAATTTATAAAATATTATATCTATATTCCAATTCCATTCATTTAATATCTCTTTGGAATCATTGACATAAGAGATGTCATTTAGGGTCTTTTTATTTCTATATATTTAGAGTCTATTCCATATAGAGTCTATATGAAAGTTCAAAAATCATCATATAATAATCGAGAAATTGCAATACAAAAGAAAAGGAGGAGGTTTGTGATGATTTTGAAATTTTTTCTATTAGGTAATCCATTATCCTTATGCATGAAGATAATTAATTCCGTTGTTATAGTTGGACTTTATTATGGATTTATGACCACGTTCTCCATAGGGCCCTCTTATCTCTTCCTTCTTCGAGCTTGGGTTATGGAAGAAGGAACCGAAAAGCAGATATCAGCAACAACCGGGTTTATTATGGGACAGCTTATGATGTTTATATCAATCTATTATGCGCCTCTGCATTTAGCATTGGGTAAACCTCATACAATAACTGTCCTAGTTCTACCATATCTTTTATTTCATTTCTTCTGGAACAATAGGAAGAACTTTTTAGATTATGGATCTACTACTAGAAATTCAATACGTAATTTCAACATTCAATGTATATTTTTGAATAATTTTATTTTTCAATTATTCAACCACTAAATAAATTATCATAATATCATAAATTTAGATTTATATTATTATTATTTACAACTATTATTTTTTTATTTAGAAATATAATTCTACTAATTCTAATTATTATATTATAAATTACTAATTATTATATTATAAATTATTATATTATAATATAATAAATATAAATAATAATAATATTATAAATATTATAAAATATAAAAAATTAAATTAATATAAATAAAAATTAAATATAACTAAAAAAAAAAAAAAATTTGAATTGAATTTCTATTTATATTAGAATTCTATTTCTATTAGAATAGAATTATAGAATTATTTTTTCTCTTATCTTACCATATTGATTGATTTTTTATTATCTTATTTTTTTTTATTTAAGATCGAATATTCAAATTCAAATTTGAATATTATAAAAAAAAATAAAAAAAATATTATTATAATTTTATAAACTCAAAAACAAAAAATAAATTAAAAAAAAAGATTAATATAAAAGATAAATAAAAAAAGAGATAAGACGAGATTCGCCCCCCCCCTACTAAATATTTAATTACTTCACCCGCAAAGAAACTTATAACCCCAACACTGTTTGTAATTCCATCAATTATGCGTCTATCAAAAAAATGAGTTAGTTTAGCTAATCCTCTTATACTCCGGATTACAACCCTTGTGTAGAAAAAATCTATATAACCACGATTATACGACCAGTTGTATATAACATTTACTATTTGGTCCAAAAAAGCTCTTTTAGGACCTATTTTAACAAATGAATTGATTAAGTCCAAATTTTTGAAAGATGAATAAGCAGACCCATAAAAAATGGATGCTACAAATATTCCGAAAAAAGCTATACTTACTGAAAAAAATGCATTTGTCAAAAATTCATACCAGTCTACGGAATAGTCCGAATTTGGATGTAAAAGATTTTTCGATGGAGCCAACCATTTCGATAATAGATCAAAATCTATTTCCCCTTGACCAAAAGCAATTCCTATGAATCCAATAAAGAGAGTAAATACTACCAATATAAGCAAAGGAAATAACATAGTATTGTCCGATTCGTGGGGATACGTAGAAGTATATTTTTTCAAAAAACGAGTAGTAAAGTATCGCATCCGATTTATTACATTCCCATCAAATTGATATGTATTTTTAGGAAAAAAATAAACGCTTTCATTATTATTCATTGTCATTGAGAAAAGTAAATTTATGTTGATCGCCTTAGGCACTTCTTTTCCCCATAAAGATATTGAATAAAATGAGTTATTTTGAGTTCCACTATAATTTTTAAAATTAACATATAAATACCCTTCAAAGGTAAGTAAATACACCCGAAACATATAAAATGCGGTTAGTCCTGCTGTAAAATAAGCTATCACTGCAAAAATTGGTGAATACAACCAACTTTCGCTAAGAATTTCATCTTTGGACCAAAAACAAGCAAGAGGTGGAATACCACAAAGAGAAAGTGTACCTAATAAAAACGTAGTTCTTGTAATTGGAACATATCTTGTTAAACCGCCCATAAGAACCATATTCTGACTTTTATCGGGTGAATATCCAACAAGGGGTTCCATTGAATGAATAATAGATCCGGATCCCAAAAACAATAATGCTTTAGAATAGGCATGAGTGATCAAATGAAATAAAGCAGCTCGATAAGAACCTAGCCCTAGGGCTAACATAATATAACCCAATTGAGACATTGTAGAATAGGCTAAACTTCTTTTAATATCTCTTTGAGCAAGAGCAAAAGTAGCTCCTAATAATAGTGTTATTACACCTATCAAAGAAATGATATTCATTATGTAAGGTATGCTTGTGAAAAGAGGAAGAAGCCGAGCCACAAGAAAAATTCCTGCCGCTACCATAGTAGCAGCATGTATAAGAGCCGAAATAGGAGTAGGTCCCTCCATGGCATCAGGTAACCATATGTGAAGAGGGAATTGTGCGGATTTTGCAACTGCACCGAGGAATAATAGGAAGGCACACAGAGTAGCAAATAAAGAATTAACCTCATTATTATAAATCAACTTATTAAATGTTTCGAACAAATCCCGAAATTCGAAACTTCCTGTTATCCAATAAAAACCTAAGATTCCCAATAACAAACCAAAATCCCCTACACGATTGGTTACAAAAGCTTTTTGGCAAGCGCTTGCTGCAGTTGGTCGTGTAAACCAAAAACCTATCAATAAATACGAACACATTCCTACCAATTCCCAAAAAATATAAACTTGTATCAAATTGGAACTAGTAACTAATCCCAACATTGAAGCATTGAAAAAACTCATATAAGCAAAAAATCTCAAATATCCTTGATCGTGAGACATATAATTGTCACTATAAATAAGAACCATAATTCCAACAGTAGTGATTAATATTAACATTATAGAAGTAAGCGGATCAATAAAGTATCCGAACTCTAAGGAAAAATCATTATTGATGGTCCAAGACCATAGATATTGATAAATAAGACTTCCATTTATTTGTTGAATAGACAAATTGACCGAAAAAACCATACCTATGCTTAGCAGTAAAACACTAGGAAAAGCCCACATACGGCGAATATTTTTTGTTGCTGTTGGAACAAGTAGAAGTCCAAATCCTATTGACATAGTAACAGGAAGGGGAAGAAAAGGTATTATCCATGCATATTGATATGTATGTTCCATAAGAAAGCAATTTTAAAATTTTTTTTTCTTATTAAATTAATTGTAATTGTTTCCGATTCACCAACTCTTATCTATTTCTATTTCGGAAAGAACAAGAATAAAAGAAATCAGCAAAAAAATTATGAAAAACTCAAAGATTTTAATTCTTAATTGATCTGATTTTTCCCATTCCCATATATTATTAAATAAAATAATTCAAAAAGCTCCAATTCGTTTGATCAAATGATATGACCAAATGACTAGGTAAAAAAAGTTATTACCGGGTTATTCACTAAAGAAAGAGAAATTTTTATTAAATTTAAATTAAGATCCAAAAAAAAAAAAAAAAATAGAAAATTTTGAATTATTCTACCGTTTTGATGATTTATAACCATATAGTATAGTAAAAAAAGTTCCACCAACACAAAATAAAGCACTTGGTTCAGATATGGATCCAGTATCCACTAATAACAGAATTCAATAAAAAGGAACTTTATTATCTATTATAATTAGAGTTAAAATATTTAAAGTAATTATCTAATTCACTGTGGAACTAATTGATTGAATTCCAATTCAATAGGAAAACTTATGCTTATTGTAAAAAAAATCCTACAATATTTCTTATTTGGCATAGAACTAAAATAAGATATTACTAAAATTAATTACTTTTATCTGGTAATGTCTTGTTTAAGAAACTAACTATAGTAGTTTTCTATTTAAATTATGAATAGGCACTCTGAAATTGATCAATAAAATTCATAGAAAATAAAATGGAAATCTAAATTATATAAGGAGATGGGGAAAGAGTCTTAATTTAATACTTTTTATTTATTAAATGTGTTATAAAAATGTGTTATAAAAATAACAGACTAAAATATGAGTTGGAAACTTTTTTGTTCTTTTTGAGTGGCAATCAACTTCTTTTTAGTGATAATAGATACCGTAAACACAGATTCAGATGGGACTATAAAAAAAAATAAACAATCAATACTTGCTCTTTCTTGATTTGAAGATTGTATGTAATAGAGATACAAAAAATAAAAAGCATAAAATAAACTAGAACTAGAATAAGAAAAGATTATTATCAAAAGAAATTTTCTTTTCTAGTACAAAGACTATATGGGATGTGCACAAAACAAATCAATAATATATTTTTTGTTTGTTAGGTAAGAAACTCTTTTTATGTTATGAAAAATTTTTATCTATGTAATAAGTTAAGTAAAGTATAGATAATAAATAATGAAAAAGGACCGATCCTTTTTGAACAATACATGTCTTTCACATCCAATACTAACTCTTTATTTTTGAATGGCAGTTCCAAAAAAACGTACTTCTATGTCAAAAAAACGTATTCGTAAAAGTATTTGGAAGAAAAAAGGATATTTGGCTGCGCTAAAGGCTTTTTCTTTAGCTAAATCCGTATCCACAGGACATTCAAAAAGTTTTTTTGTGCGACAAACAAGTAATAAGGCCTTGGACTAATCTGAATTGAATTGACATAGTTCAAATAATTAATAATTAAAACTTTCATTTATAAGACGAATGGGTCGCATTAAATTAATTTGTGTTTTGTTTTAAATTCTTCAATTCAATATGAGCTAGAACTAACTGTTGTGATATGTAGAAGAAGATTTTCTCTGTCTATTATAACTAGACTGGCTTTAACTATTATTATTCTATTTTTTCTTTTAATTTAAATTAAAAGAAAAAATAGAATAATAATATACGACGTTTTTTTTTCATTATACTATAATTGAATTTCCCGAGATGATAATTTTGACTTACGACACTAACTTTTTACAAAAAGTTCATTTATTTTAAAATATAAATTTTTTTGTGAAAGTGAAAAGTAAATTACAATAGAGATTGCAACTCTTTTTTGTTATATGTCTAGTCCAATACCTAATTGATTTGTTTGGTAAATCTTCTCATAAATGTTATACACAACAAAGAATCAAATTAGTAATACAATTTAATGATACCGAGTTACGTAATAATATTCAAAATTTAATTTCAATTTAAACAATATTAAATCCTTGAGTCTCGACGATTCAAGATGGATGAGCTATTATTATTTCAAGCAAGCCGCCATGGTGAAATCGGTAGACACGCTGCTCTTAGGAAGCAGTGCTAGAGCATCTCGGTTCGAGTCCGAGTGGCGGCATCCTCTAAAATAAAAATAACATTAGAAATCCTATAATTTGAATTTATTTAATTCCTGATTTGAATTCTGTATGTAATTGGACTCCTTCTTTTATGATATTTGTAACTTTAGAACATATATTAAATCATATCTCTTTTTCGATCATTTCAATTGTAATTACGATTCATTTGATGACCTTTTTAGTCCACGAAATCGTGGGATTATGGGATTCGCCAGAAAAGGGGATGATAGCTACTTTTTTGTCGATAACAGGATTATTAGTTATTCGTTGGATTTATTCGGGCCATTTCCCATTAAGTAATTTATACGAATCATTAATGTTCCTTTCGTGGAGTTTCGCTATAATTCATATGATTCCTAAAATATGGAATCATAAAAATAAAAACGATTTAAGCGCAATAACCACACCAAGTGCTATTTTGACTCAAGGCTTCGCCACTTCGGGTCTTTCGACTGAAATGCATCAATCTGCAATATTAGTACCCGCTCTACGGTCCCATTGGTTAATGATGCATGTAAGTATGATGTTATTGAGTTATGCAGCTCTCTTAGTTGGATCCTTATTTTCAATTGCTCTTCTAGTCATTACATTTCGAAAAAATATCGAAAGTTTTGGTAAAAACAAGAATTTATTAATTAGGTCATTTTTCTTTAGTGAGATCGAATGTTTGAATGAAAACATAAATGTTTTACAAAATACTTCTTTTTCTTCTTTTAAAAATTATTACAAATATCAATTGGTACAAAGATTGGATTATTGGAGTTCTCGTGTCATTAGTCTAGGGTTTACTTTTTTAACTATGGGTATTCTCTCTGGAGCAGTATGGGCTAATGAGGCATGGGGATCCTATTGGAACTGGGACCCTAAAGAAACTTGGGCATTTATTACTTGGACCATATACGCGATTTATTCACATACTAGAACAACCAAAAGTTGGCAAGGTGCGAATTCGGCAATTGTGGCTTCTATAGGATTTCTGATAATTTGGATATGCTATTTTGGGGTTAATCTATTAGGAATAGGACTGCATAGTTATGGTTCATTCATATTAACTTAAATACTAATTTAGCATCTAATTGAATAAACTTATTGAAGAATAAATAAAAAAAATCGTCCCACAGATAAAGAAAGTTTGTGTAAGTTTTTTTGAGAACCATTTGACTTTTTGAGTCAAATGGTTCTCAAAAAAACTTGAGATGTAATGCATCCCATTACAATTCCAATTCACTTCCCATAATGACTTTCTGTTTTATTCATGAAGACTATCTATCGTAATAATTAGATAGAATAGCTTGTACCTTGTCAACTGATAATGAAATAACCAAATCAGGATAAATACCAATCGCTATTACGGGTAAAAAGATACAGATCGAAACAAATAGTTCTCGTGGTCCAGAATCTACAAAAAAAGAGTTTGGAAGATTGAATAACTTGTATCCATAGAACATCTGGCGTGACATAGATAATGAATAAATAGGAGTTAATATTATTCCAATTGCCATTACAAAAGTAATTAGTATTTTTGGTATTAAAAGATATTTTGCACTGGTAATTATTCCAAAAAATACTACTGATTCCGCAACAAAACCACTCATTCCGGGCAATGCAAGAGAAGCCATTGAGAAACTACTGAACATAGTAAATATTTTTGGCATTGGAATAGATACCCCCCCCATTTCGTCAAGATAAACAAGACGTATTCTATCACAACTTGTTCCCCCCAAGAAAAAAAGGGCAGCACCAATAAATCCATGAGAGAGCAATTGTAAAATAGCTCCATTAAGTCCTGTGTTGGTTATCGAACCAATTCCTATAATTATGAAACCCATGTGAGATATGGAAGAATAGGCTATTCTCTTTTTTAAATTGCGTTGACCGAGAGAAGTTGAAGCGGCATAAATTATTTGTATTGTTCCCACTATTACCAACCATGGTGAAAATATGGAATGAGCGTGGGATAAAAATTCCATATTGATCCGAATCAATCCATATGCTCCCATTTTTAATAAGATTCCGGCTAGAAGCATACATGTACTGTAATGTGCTTCCCCATGGGTATCTGGTAACCATGTATGTAGGGGTATAATCGGTGGTTTGACAGCATAAGCAATAAGAAAGCCAAAATATAATATTATTTCCAATGCTACGGGATACGATTGATTTGCTAATGTTTCAAAATTTAATGTTGGCTCATTGGAACCATATAAACCCATACCTAGAACTCCTATTAAAAGAAAAATGGAACCACCGGCAGTGTATAAAATAAACTTTGTAGCCGAGTACAGACGTTTTTTCCCTCCCCACATGGATAAAAGTAAATAAACAGGAATTAATTCTAACTCCCACATGATAAAAAAAAGTAAAATGTCTCGAGAAGAAAATGATCCTATTTGACCACTGTACATTGCTAACATCAGAAAATGAAACAATCGCGAATCTCGAGTAACTGGCCAAGCCGCTAAAGTAGCTAAAGTGGTGATAAATCCTGTCAATAAAATAGGTCCTATCGAAAGTCCATCGATTCCCAGTCTCCAGTGAAAATCAAAAATATTTATCCATTTCAAATCCTCTTCTAATTGGATTAATGGATCGTCCAATTGAAAATGATAACAGAATGCATAGGTCGTTATAAGAAGTTCCAATAAACATATACCTATGGTATACCAACGAACTACCTTATTTCCCCTATGCGGGAGAAAAAAAATGGAAGAGCCCGCGAATATAGGAAAAACAACAATTATTGTTAACCAAGGAAAATAACTCGTGGTAAAGACAAGATACGCTTTGACCAGAAAAACCCGCACTCAATATCAATAAAATATTTATTTAATTCTGAGCACGGGTTTTTGTCAGTAAAGAGGAATCAAATGATTCAAGTGGATTTTTTTATAACGTATTAATAAGCTAGGGCCATACTGCGAGTTGTCTCATGCCATAAATAAACACGGACACTCAAAAAATCTGTTGGACAGGCGGATTCACATCTTTTACAACCTACACAGTCCTCGGTTCTTGGAGCAGAGGCAATTTGTTTAGCTTTACATCCTGGCCAAGGTATCATTTCCAAAACATCCGTAGGGCAGGCCCGTACACATTGAGTACACCCTATACATGTATCATAAATCTTTACTGAATGTGACATTGGATCTATAAGCTTCAGTTTTGAACATAAAAATTTTCGATCTGGTTCTGGTAAAATCAATAATAAATAAATCTATATATTATATTGTAGACACCAGTAGACACCAGACGAATCAGTGGTTTACCAGAATTTTTTTAGAATCCATATACTTCTGGATCTGTTCATGAGAAGAGGGCCAAGAGACTTTGATTTCTATTTCACCAAACATAGTGATATGAATTGTCCATATTACATGCTAATATTAACTAGTACTAATAAAATCAAATTATAAAAACCAGCGAATAGAAATATAACTGATAAAATAAATAATATTAATTATGTTAGTACTAATTAATCATATTTTATTATAAACTAAAACTAAAAAAAGATGAACATAAACATATAAACATAATAATAATATTATACTTATTATGTTATTGTTATATAATATATAATATTATGTTATATAATAATTATAAATTATATATTCTAATTATATATTCTATATTCTCTATATTCTATCTAAATATTCTCTATATTCTATCTAATTATATATTCTATATTCTCTATATTCTATTTTATATATTCTATTTTATTTATATATATTTTATATTTATATATTATATATATTTTAATTTTAATATATATTTATAATTTATATATATATATATATATTTTATATTTATATATATATATATATTTATATATATATATTTTTATATATTTTATATTTATATTTTTTATATTTATATAATATTAATATAATTATAATATATATTTATATTTTAATTATAATTAATTATAATATATATTTATAATATATATTTTATTTTATTTATTTTATTTATATATTATAATTATATTAATTTTATATTAATTATTTTAATTATAATATTTTAATTATAATATATATATTAAATATTAATTAATCATAAAATTAAATTAAATTAAAATTATAAAATTATAGATTAGGTTTAGGTAAAGCTTTGTGATAAGGCATATCAAATATATATTTTTTTTTATATGTATGTTGGTATTTATTTATTTTTTATTCTATTTATGTTATGAATATAGTATTAAATAATATATATATGAATATGATTTATGATTATTTATTACAATTTAATTATATCATTAAGACTATTTATTCAACAAATTTGATTGATTAATACGCGTTGATTTTCTGTTACGATAGATCGACGAAACAATAGCTAGACCAATAGCTGCTTCAGCCGCTGCTATAGCTATAACAAAGATCGAAAAAATGTCTCCTTTTAATTGTCGATTATCAAATAAATCAGAAAATGTGACAAGATTAATATTAACCGAATTTAGTATAAGCTCAAGACACATAAGTGCTCTAACCATGCTTCGACTTGTGATCAATCCATAAATACCGATAGAAAACAAATATGCACTCAAAAAAAGTACATGCTCAAACATCATTGACTAACTCCTTATCAATCTCAATTGATTTCAACAAACAATTCAACTGCTTTAAGTTTTTTCTAAACTAAAATAATAATTTCAGAAAGTCATAATTCCAAGACAAAATCTAGGACAAAAGAAAGCATTCACGATAGAAAAGATAGAAAAGGGTAGTATCAAATACCTTAGATTTTTTTTTGATTTTATATATGATATGGGTCTCTTAGATTAATATCATTCATATATGAACTATAAATATCCAAATTTGAAGGGAAATCAATGTCCTAACAATAACACATGACAAAAAGGCCTATTTTTTTTGGAGTGTTAATCTTATTAATACTATACTAAGTTTTTAGTAATTAAGTATTTATTAATAATATAATACTAATTAGAATACTAATTAGTATTTTATTATTGACGAGCCATAGTAATTGCACCTATCAAGGCAACTAAAAGAATTATAGAAATGAGTTCAAATGGAAGAAAAAAATCTGTTGATAAATGAATCCCAATTTGTTGAACATTACTTATAAGGTCCTGCTCTATAATGTGGTTTGATTTTGTAGTCCAAATAATTCCATACCATGATGTATCTGGAATAGTAGTAATTAGTGAAAAAAGAATACTTGTACAAATCAGCGAAGTAACCCCATCTCCCACGGTCCAAAGATAGAAATCATTGGAATATTCTGAACCCTTCAGAAACATCACAGCAAATATGATTAAGACATTTATAGCTCCCACATAAATAAGGAGCTGTGCGGCAGCTACAAAATAGGAGTTCAATAGAATATAGAATAAGGATACACAAACAAGAACCAATCCCAAAGAAAAGGCAGAAAAAATTGGATTGGTAAATAAAACTACTCCCAGGCCCCCTAAAATAAGAGCTGATCCCAGAAATACTACAAGAATATCATGTATTGGTCCAGTTAAATCCATTATGTATAATGTATAAAATATAGATAAGTTGAAATTTTTTATGACCCTTTTGAATAATCCAGGAAAAAAAGTTACCCTATTTTTTTCTTGTATATGCTATATCCCTAATTGAATTAAATCTTAATGTAGTGTGAATTTGTGTATATGTAGTGGATTAATGATTAATGTAAGATATATTATATATCTTATTATATATTATATATCTTATTATATTATTTATATAATATAATATTATTATATTATATAAATAATAATATATTTTTATATTTTATATATATATATTTTAATTATATATATATATATATTTTATATTTTATTTTAATTTTTTTTTATTAAATATTATTTATTCATTACAATTAATATTAAATAGATATATATTAATTAAATAGATATATTATAAATAGATATAAAATGATAAATGTATAAATGAAAATAAATATAAATAAATGAAATAACAAACATATATATCAAATCAATATTATATCAAAAAAAAAAGGATCTTACTAATTGGTAACTGTCCTTGAATAAAGAAGTTTATCCTTGTCTATTTTGTTGATTTGAGTTGAATTCATAACTGTTTGAATTGTGTAATCTCCTATTATTGATATTGGTAACCGACCCAATGCAATTTGATTATAATTCAATTCGTGGCGATCATAAGCAGAAAGTTCATATTCTTCAGTCATTGATAAACAGTTTGTTGGACAATACTCCACACAGTTACCACAAAATATACAGACCCCAAAATCAATACTATAATTAAGCAATTGTTTCTTTTTAATATCTGCTTCCAATCTCCAATCTACAACGGGTAGATCTATAGGGCATACACGAACACATACTTCACAAGCAATACATTTATCGAATTCAAAATGGATTCGACCCCGGAAACGCTCTGATGTGATTGATTTTTCATAAGGATATTGAATAGTTACGGGTAAACGATTTGCATGAGATAAGGTAATCATAAAACCTTGACCAATATACCTTGCAGCTCGTACTGTTTGTTGACCATAATTCATGAATCCAGTCACCATAGGAAACATATCGTATATATCAATGAAATAAAGAAATTAATATTTCTTTCTCTTGTTTGATTGAGAGAGGTTATGAATCTAGAATAGCGTTATTGTATTCTGTTATTTATATATATTTATAGTGAAACAAGTTGGAAAGAAGTTGTCAATAATAGATTACCTAGAGAAATAGGTAAAAGAAATTTCCATCCAAGATTTAATAGTTGGTCCATTCTCATCCTAGGCAAAGTCCATCTTGTTGTGATAGGAATAAACAGGAACAAATAGGCTTTAGCTAATGTAATGAAGATACCAATTGTCATTCCAAAGATTCCCCCTATTTTATTTATTCCGAAAAGTTCAGGAAGAAATATGTACGGAAGAGATAAATTCCACCCCCCTAAGTAAAGAACTGTTACAAATAATGAAGAAACTAATAAATTTAGATAAGAAGCGACGTAAAACAAACCGTATTTGATACCTGAATATTCGGTTTGATAACCTGCTACTAATTCCTCCTCCGCTTCTGGTAAATCAAAAGGTAATCTCTCACATTCTGCTAGAGAAGAAATTAAAAAAACTAAAAATCCTATAGGCTGACGCCACAGATTCCACCCCCAAAAACCATATTTTGACTGTGCCTCAACTATATCAACTGTACTTGAACTATTAGATAATTTTAGTCGGCGATAACATCACAGTTTACGTCGCTATTTCAGAACCGTACATGAAACCTCAGTTTCATACGGCTCCTCTACGGCCACAAATAACAAATAAATATAAGGACTAGTTCGGTATTAACATTAATTATCTATTTGGGATAAATAGAATAAAGATAGGTTGGAGAGAGAGTCCAAAATTAGACCGAGGTAATTCTGTTTGCTAGAAAAAAACGCTTTTGAATTAATCTCATTCTCTTAAAAAGAAATTTTCTTTGTTCAGTAATAATTTTTGACTTCAATAATAAAATACTCATTTTTGTAAATAGACAGTTCGACCCATCTTTTTTATTAGATTACGAAAAAGAAAGAATTAGCCACTAATTCATAAATTTTTGTAAGAATTGTATATGCATGGATACAGTAAAGAAAGAATAACTAAAGATATTTTTTTATTCAGTTATTTTCCCATTCCATATATTGGCATTCTGTTTCTTTTGTTCCTGTTCTTGTTTCTAGAGGGGGTACTCTGAAAAAAGAGGATTAATTCGTTCTTGATAGTCATTTCTTTAATCAGTGAATAGGAGCATACTCTAGATTGGAATCCTATAAGGAAGTACTGCTTTATCATTTCTACCAACTTAAAGCCCTTATTTTGATTCATTTTATGCGTAAATGCCTCTTTTGAGACTTTACATTATCTCTATTACTAATCTTTTGTGTATCTTGGTGTTCCTACTTGTCTACTCATTTTTGATTGATCCCCCATATGGTAATACGTACAAGACTCTAGTTGAAACTCCATACAGTTGATCCTTTGTACCCGCTTCAAGACATGAAGACTAATCAAACAATTTCAATCTTGGGGTAAACAGTTTACACTGCTTATGTTTACTTCCACTTTACTCTTGTACATAGGGAATGAGAATGAATTTTCTTACTGCGAATTTATAAGCTGTTTTGTTTCACTCATATGACTATCTAGTTTAACCCATTGACCTAAATCTGAATGATGAATAAAAAAATAACTATATCTATTCAACACATTTAATCCATTTCCTAAAAATAAAGAAAAGTTCATGTTCTAACGAATCACACGTAGAGATATTGATAACACACATGGAGTTAATGGTATTTCATAACTAATAGATTGAGCAGCAGCTCGTAAACCACCTGAAAAAGAATATTTATTATTTGACCCATATCCTGACATAAGAAGTCCAATAGGAGCAATACTGGAAATGGCGATCCATAAGAAAACACCTATACTGAGATCGGCTAGAACAAGGTGATACCCAAAAGGAATTACTAAATAACTTAGTAAAACGGATATGACCGCTATTGTTGGCCCGGCACTGAACAAACGACTATCCCCTCTAGACGGTAGGAGATCCTCTTTAAAAAGTAGCTTGGTACCATCTGCTAAAGCTTGAAGAATTCCTAACGGACCGGCATATTCAGGTCCAATACGTTGTTGTATCCCTGCAGATATTTCTCTTTCTAACCACACAATTACTAGTACACCTATTATGATTCCCAATATCAGGATAAAAATAGGGACAAAGAGCCATATAAGTTCATAAACCTCTTTTAAGAATTCCGATCCAGAAAAAGAATTGATAGTTTGTACTTCTGTTATATCAATTATCATTTCAACGATCAACTTCTCCCATAATAATATCTATACTACCTAGTATCGTCATGATATCAGCCAATTTCATTCTTTTAACTAGCTGAGGCAAAATTTGCAAATTGATGAAACCTGGCGGGCGAATTTTCCATCTCCAGGGAAAAACACTCCGATCTCCTATAAGAAAAATGCCTAATTCTCCTTTTGGGGCTTCTACTCTGACGTAAAGTTCTTGTTTTGACAATTCAAAATTGGGCGAAGGTTTTTTACTAATGAATCTATATTCAAAATCATTCCATTCGGAATCTTTTGCTCTATCAAAGCGTCGGACTTCTAAATTTTCATAGGGTCCTCCCGGAATCCCTTCTAGAGCCTGTTGAATAATTTTTATGGATTCCGTCATTTCACGGATTCGTACTAAATAACGAGCTAATGAGTCTCCTTCTTTTTGCCATTGGATTTCCCAATCGAATTCATTGTAACACTCATATTGATCAACTTTACGAAGATCCCATTGGATTCCGGAAGCTCGTAACATTGGTCCCGATAAGCCCCAATTTATTGCTTCCTCTCCCCCAATAATGCCTACTCCTTCAACTCGTTCCAAAAAAATGGGATTTAGCGTAATAAGTTTTTGGTATTCGTCAACTCCTGTTAAAAAATAATCGCAAAAATCCAAACATTTATCTATCCAGCCATGAGGTAAATCAGCAGCTACTCCTCCGATACGGAAATAATTATGCATCATGCGCATACCTGTGGCAGCTTCAAATAGATCATATATCAATTCCCTTTCTCTGAAAATATAGAAAAAGGGAGTCTGTGCACCAATATCTGCCATAAAAGGGCCAAGCCATAACAAATGAGAAGCTATACGACTCAGCTCTAGCATAATTACTCTGATATAGCTGGCTCTTTGAGGTACTTGAATATTTCCCAATTGTTCTGGTGCATTTACTGTTATTGCTTCTGTGAACATAGTAGCTAGATAATCCCAACGCGTTACATAAGGCAAGTATTGTACAATTGTTCGGTTTTCCGCAATTTTTTCCATTCCTCTGTGTAAATAACCTAGTATGGGTTCACAGTCAACAACATCTTCACCATCAAGAGTAACGATCAGTCGAAGAACACCATGCATTGATGGGTGGTGAGGACCCATATTGACTATCATAAGATCTTTTCTTGTAGCCGGTACAGTCATATCTTTTTTCCCCAATTCATTATTCTATGAATTTTTCAAAACAAGGTTCGGTCAAAATAAAATCAAACAAAATAGAAAAATCTAAAAAAATCGGTCAAAATAAAATCAAACAAAATAGAAAAATCTAAAAAAAATGGTTCAAACGAATCTTTGAATTAACGAGTTTTTGGCTCTCGAATATCCAACTGACCAATTAATTTCTTATAACGTACTCTATTTTTCTTTGACAAATATGCCAACAGCCGTTGACGTTTTCCCAGAATTATTTGTAAACCCCTCTGGGATAAAAAATCTTTTTTATGCAATTCTAAATGTGAAGTAAGTCTCCGTATCTTATTGGTGAAACTGAATACTTGAAATTCGACAGACCCCTTGTTTTCTTCTTTTTCTTCTTGTTCTTGTGAAATAATTGAGATAAATGAATTTTTGACCATAAAAGAATTTTCCATTTTTTTTTTATTTTACTGATCAGAAATAATAATGTTGGTCATTTTTTGGTAGACACAAAAATGGTTTCCTCTTACTCTTGTATATACGATACTATTTTTTCTATCCAAATCAAATTTGAATTTTTTATTTATTAATTTGATTTGGATAGAAAGGTGTAATATATTTCTGCACTCCAAAAAGGGAATGATTTCTTTGTATTTTACCTAAGAAGATTTCGCCGATTCATTTCTAGATTTAGTTGATAAGCCATTAAATTAAGTATCATATAAATTAAGTATCATAATATAACACAATATATATGTATATCTTTCAGCCTTCGTATATCATATAAAATGTCTCACTCACGCACTACACACTACACATGATTATATATATATATGACTATATATATGACATAATATATGATAATATGACATAGACATAATATATGATATGACGTAATTACATAAATTATATATAAAAGTTTAATATATATAAGTTTAAGTCTTTATATTATTATATAAGTATAAATATATTATTATATAAGTATAAGTAAATTATATAAGTATAAATAATATTTATAAGTATAATATTTATAAGTATAAATAATATTTATAAGTAACATATTACAAATAATATATTTATATAAAATGGGTATAGGTATAAGTGTATCATCATAGTATATATATAGATAATATATATATATAGTTATATATATATAGTTATATAGTTTATTATAGTTATAGTTTATTATAGTTTATTTATATAGTAATATAGTAATAAAATAGTAATAAAATATAGTAATAAAATAGTAATAAAATAATTTATATTTTATATTAATTTTATATTCAATTAATAAATAATAAAATTTTATATATATAGTAATATTATATATATAGTAATAATCTATTAATTACTATTCTATTTATATATGTGTAATTATTACGTATAATATTATTTATCGTATAATATTATTTATATTTACTTTTACTCATTATCTCATTATATTTATTTTTATTCATATTCATTATATTTTATATTTAATAATATTAATTTATTAAATTATAAATATAAATTAGAATTATATTATAAATTATATATTATATTAAATAAATTAAATAATAAATTAAATATACTATTTAAATATATTATCAATTAATTCTGAAGTGTATTGTGGATACATCTGTATTCTTGACATACTGAAACGACTACCATTATTGGTATCAAACCAATACCGATTCATACAAGCTAAATCTTCTAATCGATAATTGGGCCAAAGAAATAATTTTAATTTAATTAATTTGTTTTTATTTGCATTTGTGTTAAAATGCTTGTCCTTTTTCAAAAATTGTCCACAGTTTCTTATGTTGTTTTCATTGAAAAATATTAGATTTCTATCTACGTCTACACCATTTCTCTTCCAGGAATTGAAACAAATTAGAATTCTCAACTCTCTACGACGTCTAGTAGATAGAATGTTTTCAGGAACAACTAAATCATAATTATTTTTATCTTCACTCACAAACATAGTGCTATGTTGTGAAATGGATTTATCAAAAGGACTCTCATCAAGATATTTTTCTTTTATATATCTTTTATCAGTTTCAGCTTGTTGTTTACTCTTATTGATCAATGAAATATCTATGGTTTGATATATAATAAATTCTTCATCCCATTTTTTAGAGAGACGAACCGGTTCAATGATAAATATTCCCTTTTTTATCAATTCTGTAAGAGATAGATCTTTTTGAATCAACATTACATTTAGACGCATCTCTCCTCTTTGAATTGAGGATATAGCAATTTTCCTTATATTTATAAGTCTAAGTAGTAAACAATATACCTTGATATTGTTGATCATTCTTTGATTCAAAGAATCATCCCATCTTAATTGAAAAAGAAAATATTTTTTCAGGAAGAAATCTAGTTCTGCTTCCTTCTTACTCTTGAATTGTTTTTTCTTTCTACGTTTTTTAATGGTTGATTCTGTGTCATTTTTTTCAACATCTTCTTTTTTCTTTTGTTTTTGTGTATCTTGTTGTATATCTAATCCAAGATCTCTTTGATTTTGTTTTTTTTCTTGTTGGTTCCGATTTTCTAATTCAAGATATTCTTCTTTATTAGATCGTAGATTAAGATCCTTTTTTTGATTTACGTTGATGTTCTTATTTTGACTAATATTTTTATCTCTATGAATGTTTAAAAGAAGAAATTGGATTGGTATAATCCATGGTTTAAGCTTATATGCATCATAAAGTAGTCCAAATTCTGGGAAAAACCAAGATTCCAGATTTGATATAGGACGATATAGCCTTTCTTTATTCATTCCCATCCAATCAAAAAGTTTTTTTTTTTTATTGAATGGTTTTGTTTTTTGATGAATCGTGAGAGGATAAATATTTTTATTATAAATTTTTTGATAATTATTAGTTCCAGCTTTAGTATCTTTATTAATCTTGGTACCAATATGCATATTAGTCCAGGCATCACTATTTTTTCTAAAACAAAACCGGAGAATTCTACAATCAAAGTATTTTCTATCTAGATTTTTTTCTCCATATAGACTAGATTCTTCTCCTAGATAATCACTAATATCTATATCTACTAGTACATAAAATGATTCGGGTTTCTGTGTTTTCTGTGTATTGAAATTATATGGAATTTTTTTGTCTCTGTTTACTTGTGATGGCGATGCATAAATATATGAGTCCCCTCCATTCTCATAATTCACATATTTATGTGCTAGAAGATCATATTTGTAGTTTTTTTTTAATTTTTCTTTTAGTCCTGTCCATGAGTCTATTCCGTAATAATTTTGTTTCACGTAATGAATTAATTGGTTTTTTTTATATGAATCAAATATTATTGAGTTTTTTTTTTGAGTTGTACAACGTTGATTCACTCTATTTCTCCACTTTTGTGGTACTAATTGAGACCATTGAGATTGAGATAAATTGTATTGATAATGATTCTTTAACCAGTTTTTCCATTTATTCATTCCAGACTTATAAACTTTCTTATGCTTTGGTTTGGAATCAAATAGTCCTCGTGTCCCACAATAATCTTTGATTCTATCTTTAAGAAAAAGACGGATTCCGTGATATTGAAGTACAGATTTCAAGTAATATTTGTTATTAACTTGAACTTGTGATAATGTATAAAATACATATGCTTGTGACAAAGAGGATAAGTCATAATAAATGTTTGAATTCTTATAATAATTAATATTATAAAGCGACTTTTTCATTGTCGAAATAAAATGAATTGTATTTTTATTTGTTTGATCAATCCCTTTTTGATTTGTTTCATCGTGGTAAAAGAATTTATTGATCATTTTTTTTGTTGATTCAAGGAAAAGTTGTGCATTGGTCCTAAGAATATTAATGATACATAGAAGGATATCGCTATATATTTTTTCAATGAAATATTTGAGAAAGTAGTATAATTTACGTATTAATCTGGTACTCTTTCTTTTGAATATTTGCCAAATATGTTTTTGCAATTCTGAATTTTTATCAGCAGAATTTGTCTTGTTAGGGCTTCTATCTGTATCTGGAGTTAGATCTGTATCTGGAGTTAGAATTATTTTTTTCTTGTCTTTTGTGATTTGTTCTATTTGATTCCTGATTGTGGTTGTCCTATAAGTAAGATCTTTTATTTTTTTTTCTATAAGTGAACGTTTTGTCCAATTCGTAGATCGAATTCGAATGGTTGATTCATCGGTAATCTTATTACTGATTATAGAATCTTTTCTATTTTCGTCCGATTCACCTATTTTTACTTTTCCGAATCCAAATAAAAAAATTTGGTTTATTTTTTCAAGTTCTTTCATTATTCGTTTTATAACTAGAACTGTTTTGTTAACCCATCTTGTTTTTTCTTTTGAAATCCTTAAAAACCATTTTCTCGTTTTTTTAGAAACTCTTAGAACTAGAGAAAGAGAAATTGTTTTTTCCACTTTTCTAATTTTTTTTTTTAACTCTTTTAAATTTAAAATAGGTTCAAAAAAAGAAGGTTGTTTTCGAGGAGAACCGAAGGGGAGTTCCGCTTCTCTTCCCCAGACTGTTAAAAAACAAAAATTGTTCTTTTTCCCCCCCTTTTTCATTGTATCCCTATGATGATGGGATCGTACTTTAGATTTTCGCCAAGGTTTCAGACGGAAAGGAAATAGAATTTTTATCTGAATACCATCCGTTAACCAATCTTTTGGAAATTCTGTTTCTGATAATTGAACACCATTATAGGTGCATTTAACATGCATTTCTCTATTCCAATCTTTCAAATCCTCGTACCACTCGGGGAATTGGAATAATAACATACGGCCGACATTTTTAGCTATTATCAACGAAGGCAATACAATGTATTTTCTAAGAATCGATTGGGTTACTAACATCGAACCTCTTATTGCTTGAGCAAATATAATGCTATCCCAAGTTTCTGATATTGTTATACGTTCATTTTCCTCTGTTTTTTCCTTGCTTTTCTTCTCTCTTTCTTTTGTCTCTTCCTCCTCAGAATCCGAACCCAAAATTTGAAATTCCGATTCTCTATCCACCCAATCCCTAAAAACGAGATTCATAATTTCGGAGATGTCAAAAGAGAGAAAAAATGTTTTGTCTATTTGATCCAAAAAAAGTGGCGAATGCACATTTGCTTGAAACATTTCCCAAGTAACTGTTTTACGTCTTTGAGCACGCATGGATCCTTTGATTAGATCCCGACGAAAATCCGATTGTTGTGAGTAACGTATCAAAGACACCTCTTCCGCTTGATCACTATCACTAGTATTGGTAGTTTCGTCCTTATCAGTATAAATTACAACACGTTTGGCTTTTCTTGAACGAATTTCATGATCTTCCATTGATTCTTCTTCATTTTCTTCCTCTTGTTCTTCTACTTCTAAATCGTCGGTCAATTTGTATGACCATCGAGGAACCTCTTTTCTGATTTCTTCTATTTCAGGAAAAAAAAATTGATTATTTTGATTTCTAATTGTTTGATCATTGTGATCAGTTGTAACTACATCGAATATCAATTGCAAACATTTTGCTTGCTTTTCTGAATCAATTCTTTTTTCTTCTGCCAATAAAGACAATTTTTTCAAATTAAGACTGGGTGGGGATTCAAATGGGACTTCGTCGATTGAGATTAAGGAATGATCAATATTTGTCGATAAAAATTCTCCATCAAAGAGATTCTTTTGATATTCAAATTCTTTTTTTTTGGAATCCTTAGGAAGTAGACCGTGAATTTTATTTATCCAGACTATTTCTATGGACTCTTCTGCATCTGTAGAAGTTATTAAATCATTCCTGATTGAACGTGATAATTTTTTTAATTTTCCGCGATATGGTCCATTTAAAAAGGGATCGTAGATTTTAGGCAAGCATTCCTTTTCATTTTCATCATTACATAATCTGATTCTTTTCTCGAGCACATCTAGAACAAGGGATCCTGTTTTTTTTTCTAGAATTTTTATTCGATTTATTAATTCATTGCTCAAGGTGTGCTTTTTTTGTTCATTAGTATAAACCCAAAAATTATCCTCTTTTTCGGTCGTGTACAAAGATATCTTTCGTTCTATCATTTCTGAAAAAGTTGCTAAACTCGGCGGATATGTAAAAGATATTCTTTGTTTTCCATCACTTGGACATGTATAAAAAAAATATTGTGACATTTCATTTCGTACAGCATTTTCAAATCGATCATTTTTTATATATCGAAATGGACGATTCCATCGTTTACAGTCGAAAAGAAAAGTGACAAGCGGTTTTTCAAACCAAAAAAGATTTTTATCTTCTTTACTTTCTAACTCCAAAAGTTCTTGTTCTTGATACCTATTAAGATAAGAGTCTTCGTAAACTGGGCTATCCTTATAGCGTGTCTCTTTAAAGTTAAAGTGGAATTCATCCTTTGTTTTTTCTTTTCCATTCGCTGGGATTTTGTTCATTTCATTTATTTTGTGCGGATCCTCTTTTTCTTCGGACCAAAAAGAAAGGTTTTCCTCGGCGAATCCCTCTTCGTCCTGTTTAGTTTCTTTTCGTTCTGAAGTTGTTTCTATGTCGCTTTCTTCCCCATTTTCCTCGCGTTCCCTCGTTCTCGTTGCTGAGGTTTCCTCGAGTTTTTTAGTAATAATAGGTAAAGGCATTCTGCCTAAATAGTATACACAAGTGATAAATAAGAGAATATTAAAGATTCGAGCCAGAGAATTTCTCAATTCTGAAAGAAGGTACTTATTAGATTGAATGGAATAATTTTCCCGTATCCAGAATACAACTAATTCAACCCACTTAATAAAAAAAATGTGACCAATTAACC